AGCGCTATAGCTTGTTTCCAATACTCAGCGGCTTGATCGAACCAAGCCTCTGCAATTTCAGAATCTCCCTGTCGAATGGCCTGTTCTCCCCGGTCGGAATAGGCAGTTAAATTCCTTCCCTTAGAACCGTACTTGAGAGTTTCCTACCTCATACGGCTCGGCAGTCAATTCTTTTGGTGTCCCATTTTTTAATCTACCATATCTAATTGATAATTGAATGAGATTTCTCATGGATCTATCTCATTTTTTTCTCGAGTTAACCAAAAGAGGTTAATTACATAAGTTTCAAACTTTCATTTTGATTAATAATTTAATCAGTTTTAGTTTTATCTTTTCTCCCACCTTCAGAAGAATAAAGCATAGGCATTTCCGTTATCATTATAATTTTCTGAAAGGTAACTATCTCGGTTTCATATTTCATATATAAATTTCTATAGAATCTTTGAAAAAGACTTCCTTTCATAAGAAAGAAAAGACTTACTATCTTTGGGATCTGATTCTACACCGCTGCTCAATAACTTAGGGGATCGACTCTATTACATAAGTTGATTCCTAACTTTTATCTCATATCGTGACATAAGTAAGCAGTTCTTTTCTTATTGTATCGGCCCAAAACCTCACTAATTGATCTTTACGATGCTTATTCTATCAATTTAGATCCTTTCTTTATCCATCGATTAAAGGATCTAGGCATACCTATTTCTTCATATTTCGACTTCTATGAAGTTTCTTTCTTTTTACTTTTTATTTGCTACAGCTGATAAAAATCGTTGTTTTGGACACGATAAATATGATATGTAGAAAGCCTATTTTCTAGTATTTATTAGTTATTAGCGGATTTGTTCTTTCTTTCCTTCTTTTTTCTTTCTATAGTGGAGATAGTCGCACGTAATGACAGATCACGGCCATATTATTTAAAGCTTGTGGTAAGAAAGGGTTTCGTTCTAATGCCCTAAAATAATATTCCAAAGCTTTCGTATGTTCTCCATTCCTTGTGTGGATAAGGCCTATGTTATAGAGTATATAACTTCTATCATAGGGATCAATTTCTAGTCGCATAGCTTCATAATAATTCTGTAAAGCTTCCGCATAATTTCCTTCGGATTGAGCCGACATCCGTTACGGTCGTCATTCGATTCAAAGAATCTCCGTTCCAGAACCGTACGTGAGATTTTCATCTCATACGGCTCCTCCTTTTTTATTTTTTATGTGCATAATGAGAATAATACATGAAATCAAAAAGATTGAAATTATTTCATTATGAACCGAGCGGGACTAGTGTTTTTACAAGAAATCTCTAGCCAACCTTCCTGTAAAAGATCTTTTCTTAATATCAAGTATCTTGGTACTAGATAAAAATGATAACTCTAACAATTTCTTTGTTCTTAACACCTCTTCATTTCCAGGAATTAGTCACTTCAACAGTCTTCGATGGTTATACGGGTATCCAAAATACGAACGAGATGGATGTTTGTTGTACCAACCATTCTTGTTAGTCCCGATTCCGATAAAGAAAAGGTAAAATTTGATAACAAAGTTTTCATATTGTTGATTCCTAGGCGTAGTGCTTCTTCCCCTATGCTGCCTATTGGTACTAGTGGAGTAAGATTGACCTAACCCATAGGTATAACCTTTCGCTCAATACTAGAATCTACAATTGAAGCATCTGAAGCTGCATTAATCGGGGATACACGACAGAAGGAATTGTTTTATTTACAAACTTCACCTTCACGATAAGCGTAGATTTATTTCAATAATTTTTTTCTTTCTCTCCCGAATAATGTATCTTTCTCCGAAGACTGAAAACGGTAAATAAAAAAAAAACATCAAATCGCACCATCTCTGTAATAGGTGAATGCCTCTTTTTCTCCTGAAGTTGTCGGAATTATTTGTAATAAGATATTGGCTACAATTGAAAAGGTCTTATCAATAAAATTTCCGTTTATCCGAGATCTGGGCATAGGTAGCAATCCATTCTATAATTTATTTTACTTACCTCTTATGAGAAAATGATCCCACAAGCAAAGGAATTATACAGTACGAAATAACATAAAAAAAAGAATCATTAAAAAAAAAGGATATGACCTTCTATTCAAATTATTATTATTATTTTTGAAAGGAATCAATAAAAAGAATTAGATTTAATTTAATCCAAATGGAGTAGTATAAGAATGAAAGGAACTATTCCGATTTTATCAAAGTTAAAGAATCAAAGAATTTATCTTACAGATTAGGATAATTAGAGAAATTTGAATTGATATGCTCCAAAGAGTAACAAGACTCGAATGATCATTCTATGATGAATCGTCTGTTTTGTGTTGTGCGCATTACATAGTGGGTATACACTATAACAATCAAATATAAAGATTCCTGTGATGATTCATTAATTTGGAATAGATCCATGGGGGTAAGGAGTTATTATTGAAAAATCTAAAACTGGAAAAGAATTTTAGAAGTTTTATGAACATGGAATCATAGTCTAAAAAACGAAATATAACCA